GTCTCTTGTCGTTTATCGGCTGTGAAGTTCGTTATAGTCATGTAAGTAAGAATGAGAATGAAGTTCATAAGTAAGCTCCTTTTCCCAGGTCGAGACAAGTGGATAGTCTCCTATTTACTTTTCTGCCCTTGTTTTAGTTTATTCATTTAGTATGTTGAGTCGTTTCATTTAGAACATTTAGAATAAGAGACAATGATTTCAATTTTGAAATCATTGTCTCTATATCTATATAATTCTCCATCTCATAATTGATCAATAAAGTCAAAACAAGAACAAGTCAAGTAATTATGATCCGGAAAATGATCCTAAGAATATTAAAACTTCTTTTTCAATTAAAACTTCTTTTTCAATTATTAATTTAATGAACCTTTTCAAAGTTCTATTTCAATCCGTAAAATGATCCTAAGAATATTAAAAATGATCCTAAGAATATTAAAACTTCTTTTTCAATTATTAATGAACCTTTTCAAAGTTCTATTTCAATTATTGAAAAATGTGTTTCAATTGCTTATGGCATTGGTTTCTTTATTGAATTGGCTTATGTCATTGGTGATTTCTTTATTTAAGGCATTGTTTAAGGCATTGTTTTCTTTCTTTTTTTAAGAAGCTTATGTTATTTATTTAAGAAGCTTATGGCATTCGTGAGTTTTTTAGCAATTATAGCAATTAATAAAACACGAACACATACAAAAAGAAGGTCTCAAAAAACAAAAGGCAAGCAAGAGGATTTATCTTGGCAGGCATCCCCTACTACTGGGGGGGCCTACTGGGCTATTAGCTCAGTGGTAGAGCGCGCCCCTGATAACTGCGTCGTTGTGCCTGGGCTGTGAAGGCTATCAGCCACATGGATAGTTCAATGTGCTCATCAACGCCTGACCCAGAGATGTGGATCATCTAAGGCACATTAGCATGGCGTACTCCTTCTGTTCGAACCAGGGTTGAAAACTGACTTTTTTTTAGCAGGAGGATAGATGAGGTGATTAAGGTGAGATCGAATGTAGATCAAATTTTCTATTCATTCGTGGGATCTGGGCGGTCCTGGGCAGCCATGTATTTTGGCTACCTTTTTTCGAGAATCCATGCATATCTTATCAGTGTATGGAAGGCTATCTCTCGAACACAGGCTGAAGTTATTATTATTAAAGCCTAAATGTGTAAAAAAACACCTAACAACACATCTTCACAGACCAAGAACTACGAGATCACTTTTTATTCTAGGGTGACGGAGGGATCATATCATTCGAATTCATGCTTTTTTCTTTGCGTGGGATGCGGGAAATATAGGTCCGGCCGAGAGACTTTTTCTTTCTAAACCTATATGGATAGTTTTCAATTACTATGAACAATTTCCGGATCAGTAGATTAGGAAATCGTTCTTCGTCTCCTAATAAACGATGAGAAAAGCAGGATCGAAAAAGGATCTTGGAGTGTCTGGGATTGGGTTAGGAGGATCTTATTAATACCTCCTTTTCTCTTCTCATCCAAATTTTGACTTCTTTTCTTGCCGTTGGTGAAGAAAAAGGAAGGAGAGCAAGTACACTTGGAGAGCGCAGTACAGCGGAAAATTGTATGCTGTGTTCGGGAAGGATGAGTCGCTCCTGAATGAAGAGAGAACTTATTTTCATCGAATCATAGGTGCGATTATTTACTTCACGGGCGAGGTCTCTGGTTCAAGCCCAGGATAGCCCACCCATTATGCGCTAGGTAGTAGGATTGTTGTCTGCTTCATTTGATATCTACGGGGATATAGCTCAGTTGGTAGAGCTCCGCTCTTGCAATCGGGTCGTTGCGATTACGGGTTGGATGTCTGATTGTTTAGGCGGTAATGATAGTATTTTTACCTGAACCAGTGGCTCACTTTTTATCAGTAATGGGAGAAAGGACCGTAACATGCCACTAAAAAACTCTATTAAGACGAGGATAGACTGTCAAGAACGTAGAGAAGGTAGGGTGGGTAGTTGGTTAGATCGAGTATGGATCGTACATGGTCCATAGTTGGAGTTGGCGGCTCTCCTAGGGATCTTTCTTATAGGATCCTCGGGGAAGAGGATCAAGTTGGCCCTTGCGAACAACTTGATGTACTATCTCCCTTCAACCCTTTTATAGCCCAAAAAAACGGGGGCAGAAGGAAAAGTCATGCCATGGACCGACCCCATCATCTCCACCCCGTAGGAACTACGAGATCGCTCCAAGGATGCTTTCGTCATCCAGGGGTCACAGACCGACCACAAACCCTGATTTGAGAAGTGGAACGCATTAGCTGCCCCTTCTGATTGGGCAGGAAGGGTCGGAGAAGGGCAATCTTTTTAAGATAAGACCAAAGAGTTGGTGGAAAAAAGAAGAGCTTTTTGTTCCTGGTTCTTCCGGAGTTTGAATTCTTAAGAACTTCAAGAATTCCTAGGGGCAACATTGCTTTTGGGAGGAGTTGCTCTTTGGAGAGCACAGTACAATGAAAATTGTGAGCTGTGTTCGGGGGGAAGGCTATTGTCGATTGTTGACC